AGAAGAAAAAAATAGCGATTTATTCCTATGGAGCATCCAGTAACAAGAAGATTAAATCGTAAATATTGACAAATTCTTGCTTTGCGTGGTCTAAGGAAATAAAAATAAATCTGCTTATACAATTTAATCTATATCGAATTTAAATATCAGAATAGCTGATATAGTCATCATTCAATGGGTCAGGTCCACTTACTTTTTCTTTATTTAGAATTTGATAGTGGGTGTTATAAGAACATTGGAGAAATAAGAACACCTTGGTTTGTCGATTAATAATAGGAATTGTATATATAGAGTATTATAGAATATTTCTGTTATGTCCCAGGACAAAAAATTTGTGAATAATGAGACATGAGGAGGACTACTATGTCACTACAGGTGGACTACTCCTAATACGTGCAATTAGTCATTTTGCTAATCAATAAATGTTCAACTTCCTAACTTAACTATAAGTCAGAATAATCAGAATTCGTTATAATGGTGGTTATCCTTTTCTTTTTAGAAAAAATAATAGAGATATTTTCCGCTGAAAAACGAAGGCTAAAACTTGAGTTTAGTGGAAAAAAAGCCCTTTATCGGATTTGAACCGATGACTTACGCCTTACCATGGCGTTACTCTACCACTGAGTTAAAAGGGCCGTTTTATTCAATTCATGAATTAGCCATTTTTTTTTCCATTATGAGTCTACTGCATATATGTATATATGTACTATATGTACATAATATATACGTATATGCATAGGAGTTCATTCAGGAACAATAAATTGGATTTACTCCAAAAGTAGATAAGATGATTATTTTGAATTTTTGAAAAAAAAAAAATTCCAAAAAATCATAACATAAAAGTAGGAAAGATTTTTTGGATCTAGTCATACCATTAGACTATATTGACAATTCCAAAAAACTGCTCATACTATCATCATAGTATGATGATGGTCGGGCGTATATGCCCCTATCGTCTAGTGGTTCAGGACATCTCTCTTTCAAGGAGGCAGCGGGGATTCGACTTCCCCTGGGGGTAGGGTACTATGAAAGGAAGTTGATCATAGATTATCTATAAGCCTAGAATGAATTCTTCCTGGGTCGATGCCCGAGCGGTTAATGGGGACGGACTGTAAATTCGTTGGCAATATGTCTACGCTGGTTCAAATCCAGCTCGGCCCAATAATTCACCGCTCCATGAATATGATATAACCAATTTGTCTTCCATAAATGGAAATGCCTAATCCGTAGAAATAAAGAGAAAGGATCAATTTTTTTTCTCTATCCCTATTTTTCTCTTTCTGATCTTTCTAAGGATCTAATTCATGATACTTTACTTAATTAAGAATATGTAACATTAAGAATATGTATGCCATACACCTCGCTGGGATTGTAGTTCAATTGGTCAGAGCACCGCCCTGTCAAGGCGGAAGCTGCGGGTTCGAGCCCCGTCAGTCCCGAACTAGGATCCGGTGAATTTATCAATTCATCTCTCTCTTTTCACGGAAAAGGGGGACAGGAAGCAAGATCTAATCCCCAGTGGGGATCCTTATTTCTTTTGTTTTTTATTTCGCATTTATCATCACACAAATATGGATACGGGAATTTCAAATCTTTCCACTACTCCCGATTGATAAAGGAGAGACATATCATATGTACATTAGTACAATCGGTGGTATTACTATATTCAGTATTTTAAGAGATACCATCCTCGTCTTACTTTCTTTTTCGATTGTTCTTGATCAATGAAATGGAGTAGAGTGATCCTATTTTACCGGGAGTACATACAAAAATGGTATTCGTTTATTGTACGATGGACAATGAACTTAACATAATTACCTCGACAGAGTACTTTTCAGGTTAAACCACACCTTTTCTAGTTCTGACTTTGTTTGTGTATCCTCAATGACTAATTGTAAACAATCTATCTCATTCTCATTCAAATTGCAGACATCGTTTTTGATGTATGCATTCCAGTACAAATAAATACAAGAAAGAGGATACTAATAAAATAAAAGAAAAGACCGAGCAAGGACCCTTTTCAGTAAATTTGTTGGAATATTTGATCTTTTTTATTTAATCCCTTTTTTTCCATCTCACCTCGTTTGGGTCTGTGTGTGACCCATAGAATACCGGTCATATAATACCTCATAATTGTAAGTATAATACACAGGAAGGAGAGTTGTATAAGATAAGGAAGACAGTAGGTTATAGAAAAGAAAAAGTGGAAGAGGATGAAAAATCCAATGGGATTCCTGATCCAATAAAAAATCCCATTTCGTAATTAGTATGGATAAAGGATCTTCCCATGTTATACTATTCAATTCTCGACGATGAATCGATTTGATAGATCAGATATTGTTATTCATAATATTGATCCTATTCAGTATCATCAGGATCAATTCATCCCAATGAATTTACAGGAGTTAAATTTCTCATCTCTATGGGATTACATCCCGAGTTATTGCGAAGAAAAAAAAATAAATAATGAAATTATGGAAGTCAATATTCTCGCATTTATTGCTACTGCACTGTTCATTCTAGTTCCTACTGCTTTTTTACTTATTATCTACGTAAAAACAGTCAGTCAAAATGATTAATTTGAATCTGAATTATTAGTTCTTATCAATCCTTTTTTCAATGATTGAAGAAATGAAAGAAAGGGATTAAAAGAAAATTCCAAGTCTTAAATGAAATGATCTGGTTGGAATCATAAAATGTGGTAGAAAGGACTATATATAGTCCTTTCTACCACACTTTAGAGTATTTTATATTATCTAATATTGTATACAATGATATTATCATATAAAGTTGTATTGTATACAGATATAGACTTTATCTAAATGGAGGGTTTATATAGATCAATTTACAATATGTATGTATATGATGTATTAGATGTACATCTAATCTAAATAGTAGACTAGTACATCGAAATAGCAGTCTAATTCTATTTCTTTTTTTCGCTACATCCACTCGATTTCGATCAACCCAAAATAATCGAAGGCCAATTCTTCTAATTCCTAGGTTTCTTATAATTTTATATATAGGTTCCGGGATCCATCAAAAGAATCAATAGAGGAAGAATAGTATAGGAATATACTATAGCAAAAGAAAACAAAACCAAGGAATTTTTTTGATTTCCCATCCCAAGAAGTCATTGATTGAGCCATTAACAGATCATTTACGAAGTTCTATGGTAACTTCTTCAGATTTTGAAAGGAAGTAGATTAGTAAAGGGGACTCGGACCATTTTTCATGCTTAAACATGACATGAGATGAGTCAAAAAAGCATAAAAAAATCTCTAGGAGTCTAAAATGTTAAATGTATGATATGTGGTGGATCACTCAGCGGAAGAAAGATCAAATTTTATTATGTGTAGAACCTCTTTGGACAACCACTAGTCACTTCCAGTAGAAAGTAAGTATCGTCGTAATCTAATAGCAGAACGATTTGTTCTTAGAACAGTGAAAGTAAAGAAAGAGAGAAACAAATAAAGAAAAAACTAGGGATTGGTTTTTTCTCATTGTAATATCCATAATTCTGGTAAGAACAGGTTTATCCAAACAGAATATTTAGGAGGAATTCGGTTGGAAAAAATTTCCTATCATGCGTAGATTTGAGTTTTGAAATACAACTAAACTATAGTAATCATTCGTTGTTTGATCGAATGGTTATTATTCATTATTGTCTTTCCAGTATAATTTTGAAAGAAAGACAAGCTTTTTAAAAATAAAGCTTCGAAAAACGATCAATTAAACAATTGATACAATTCGATTACTCAATCGATTACTCAATCGATTACTCAATCGATTACTCAATCAATTATTAATATACCTAGAGTCCACTCCTTCCCCATACTACGAGTGAAAGGGAAAATGTAAAGACTACCATTAAAGCAGCCCAAGCGAGACTTACTATATCCATGTGAATTATATCTCCTATTTCTATGAAGGAATTATTCCATTATTGATCAATAATCATAGTAGAATCAATGACGCAGAGTCAAAATAGGATTCTGACTTAAGGCTATTGATGAACCAATTCAATGAATCCACTCGTAACAGATTCTTTATAGGATTTCTGGTAGAATTGGGAAGTATTAAGTAAAAATACGATACACACACCTTTTCCTTGCAAATTGCAAAGGAATGCTCCTAATGGAACATGTGGGAATAGTAAGACCTATTGTTTGTTTTGTTACCTTTCTTTCATAAGCAAAAATAAAAAAAAAAATATACCATCAAGATAGATAACTATCTATTGGATACCTACATTTCCTATTTGATCTAAGCCTTACTGTCTTTCTTTCTGTGAAAGAATGGGGAGACATCACTACCATTATTACATACATTTTTTTTGTAATCCCCTTACACGACCAAAGAAATCTTTTTTTTTACTTTGACTTTTACTCTGTTATTCTATAAGATAAGAGCCGACCAACCATCCTGATTGAATGTTTGAGTACTCGGAGTCTCTCGTAAGTATGGATACAAAGTATCTTCAGTCCTTTCCACAACTCCTAAATTGATTTCCCATCAGCCTATCCAATCTAATTCCAGACAGAGTCAGTAGACCCTACGTTAGTGTAGGTAGTGTAAGATAATTAGGAAGTCTTGATAGTCTTTCGTATAATCTTTTCTTCAATCCTAGGAGCAAAAATGGAATGTCCTTTAGGAACCTTTGGATACCAAGATTTCTGACCTCTTACTTTCGTAGTTCTGGAATTAATAAGTAAGCCTTACCTCATCCCTATTGGTATATCTGTTTGGGCCGCTACCCAGAACCCAAACAGAGCCAGATTTTGAGAAAACAACTTACAGTCTTTTATAGAACTATGTATTCTATAAATCAAGTATCGACAAGCCCCGTCCTTTGCCTTTGCTTATGCAGGGCAAGAATTTGTCGAGTTCTATTCTATCAGTAGAATAAGAAATTCTAAGTATTTTGTTGATCAGGCGACACCCAGATTTGAACTGGGGATAAAGGATTTGCAGTCCCCTGCCTTACCGCTTGGCCATGC